GCTGCGCCCCACTTTTTTGTTCGTAACGAGGGAGAGATATAATGGAGTTCTTCACGAAGTTCGAAAGAAAGGAATAAAAAAGAGTTTCTCTAAAGCCTCCTCGTTTTGAGACATTATGGCTTTTTGGTCGACCCCGGTAACAAAGAAGGAATCCATAAAAACTTAGGATCCGACACCATGATAAAATACTACCCTCATGATTAGACCATGTCCCTGAGATTTGATAAAAGAAAGGTGCATTAGCGGTTAATACGTTGTAATTGGATAAGTTATTAGGAATATGACGGAACGAAAGACCAAGGAAAGAAAGAAGAATACACCAAAATGCAGGTGCTGCACCAAACACTGGTGGTTGTTTCTTGTTGTAAGTGAATGCAACGAAAAGACTCGAAAATAACGAATAATGAAACAATTCATATATTGACATTTCGTCCTCATTTCCTAATTTCAGCTTTGTTATTCCCATCATCCGGTAACCACAGGATGATCCACAAGAAAGGTGGCAGGATTCGAACCTATGGCCGGCCCGCCCCTGACCTGCTGAGTTGGGTGGCCGGGTTAGCACCCCTCGTCGCCTCTGTACCCGAAACAGATGCGCTGCGCTACCCAGCGCGTAACCTTGTCTCCCCTACTCCTCTTCTGGTTGTGCCATTACCAATCGCGGCCCCGGTCCGGCCGCCCCTGACCTAAGAAGAACGATTATCCTTATGACCAAATAAGGACCAGCTTACTTACTTCTCGAGCGATAGTTCCACGATCCCGATCCGCAACTTGTTGGGAGTAGAGGCATCAAAGCTTGCCCAACCTAGTAAAGGGGATTGGAGATAGAGGGTTTTCTGGGGTAGATACAGTTTTCAGGTTGGATTTTTTAGATCAAATAGGACTAGTTGGGTAGATAGAAGTGGTAAAATCTAACCTTTGCATCTTTCTTTAGCAGGGCGGGTCGCTTGAGTGTCAAAACCAAGCGGTGGTTGTTTTTCCTTGGCGCATCATTGATCTCTTGGAAAAGCAAGAAAGAAGAAACTGTATCCAAGTCCAGCACAGAAGTCGAGTACCTTCTCTTGAGTAATTTCTTTTTTCTTTGCTTATTTAGAAGAGTAGTTGCAGAGTTCAGTCAATCCAAGGCTCTTTCAAGTTTTGAAAAAGAAGGTTTCCAATGAATCCGAGGAAAGATGTTTTACCAAAGTGGGTAGATGGAATCATTTGAAAGGTTCGAAGACCTTTCGATTCCATTCAGGTTATTGTTCAAGAGCAAGGATAAAATAAACACGGACTAGACCAATGAAAGAGTAGATAAAGGATAGAATTCAGTGGATGTGGACAATTCTTGAACTCTACCCACACAATGGTTGTTTGGACAGTATCCGTCGACGGGCAGAACCACGGGCGCCATCGTCTAACTATATATAAGATAATGATTGTTAATCACCCAAGGGCCAAGCCTGAGGGCATGAGTCATTGCTTCTTTGTCTTCCATTCTAAGACAGAAGCAATTTGAACCCAGTGTCTATAAGTTCTATATCGCCGGAGGGCTTCCAGAGGGTGTGAATGCGTGTGAGGAGAGCTTTAGCTCTTTCCGAGCAGTTTCAAGATAAGTGCTTCTCGCCAATTCAATTGCCCTTTCCCGTTCATTGTCATTCTTGCTCTTGGTTGGGTACACCTCCTAGGGGATGTCTGCCTTAGTGACTTAATGTTGGATCGTGTTCTAAGTCTTCTTCCTAGCGGCTGGCTCTATGCTTGCTTGCTCGATAGGAGGCTGAGGCTCGTGCCAAGGACTTGGAGCACATCTTTTGTTCTTTCCACTGCTTGAAGTGATTGTTACGACCACGAAGAAACGACAAATCCCAACTACGGATATATAAGAGCCAAAACTGCTAAGGGCATTCCATTGATAAGGATAGAAAGAGCGATCCACGTAAGCCATTAAAAGCAAGCTTGATAAACTCTAAGACGAAGAGGACCAGGTCAGACATCGCCCTAGGTCATAGAAAAGGTTTAGGAGGGCATATGATTGATCTAAAGATTCAAGGGAGCTGGGCCAAGCCATCCTGATCGCCCCATACCTTTGAAAGCCCACCTGCTAGCATTCGAAATCAGAAGAATAGCGAACTGGAGCGAACCTATATTATGTAATAAAGCCAATTGTAAGCAAGATCGATCATCAGAGAGATAGTATCGGATGAGACAAGCTCCTCCGTCTACAAGAGATCCTGCAGTTTCAGCTTCGCCCCTCTTTTTTTTAGAAGGATGGTTTTCTTGGAATGGAAATGGCTATGAATCCGCAACCTATCAATAAAGAAAAAATAAAGAGGTTTGACTTTTCCACTCCCATTCTTGCTGGATGCACACAAATGGTCCCCCGCCTTTCCTTCCTTGGTCGGGATAGAACCAGCCCTTACTCAGCACGCTTAGCAGCCGAAAGATCTGCTCCAACGGGGGAGTCAGAGAAGGCATGTCAAGGAGGGGAGGTACAATGGGAAGTTTCCGGGGCATCCCTTGTCGCGTAGAAAGACAGAGATATTCCGATCCGACCTCAGTCAGAGGGCCTTTGATCAATTAAATTAGAGAAGCTCTCCTTAAACAAAGAGTTATCATTTGCAGATCGTGGTTACGAAGAAGCGGCTTTCTCTAGCCCTATCTCTTCAATCCCGCTCTGATTGAAAGAATCAAATTTTTATCCATAAAAAAAAAGGTAGAACTACCGTGAGCCGAGGAGTAAAGAATTCTACTTTGCCAGCCCTTGACCTTCCACATCTAGACAGGCCAATGACGGATTCGAACCTTTGACTGCTAGATCCAAAGCGGGTCGTTCTAAGCCTGGTGCTTTCTTTTCTTCGAAGCCAGTCGTGCTTAAGGGGAATGATCTTCTCTTTGCCGTTAAGCCGGCGGCTAGGCTGGTTGTTTAATACGCGACATAGGATAAAGAAAGAGGAGTTTTTGAGCTAAAGGGAGGCCGGTTATCTTATTCGCAATCGCAAAGAAGTAGGGATCAAAAGAGAATGAAATGGGCTAAAACTCATTCCAGGAATCAGAACTTGAACAAGAAACCAAACCCGAATCCCCATTCCCTACATATAATAGACTAGCAGCGGACGGACATTACGAGAGGGAAGAATGGGAATATTAGATTAGGATCTAAGTCCCCATTCTTTCAAATCAAATTCAAATAAAGGCTAAGCGGGCGGAATCGAAGCTGGGGGTTCCAATGAGCCTGATCAAGAGGAGGCTAGAAATGTTGGGATACCTTACGAGTACATGGGCAAGAAGCAAGTTTGTTTGCAAGCAGATTCTTACAATCCAGTCTATGAGAAGTCGGGATCGGCTTTCTCAATTCAACTAGCGGAGTGAGTGATGGAGCAACCCAAAACAAAGGAAGAGGGAATTTAGAGAGGGCCCATGAGAAATCGTCTGTTGCCGAGATCCTGTGAGGATGGAGCGGGAGGAGTATTATGTTGACGAGAGAAAAGGCGCCTTCTCAGGGCGGGGAGACAAGCTATTTGACAGACAAAAAAAAAGACTCTAGAGAGTGATAAGCAAGCAGAGCCAAAATAGGGTTCTACCAGAGCGGAGCGAGGTGTATTCGAGTAAGAGAGTAAGTGCTAGATCCGCGAAAGGCAGGTAAGAGATTCATTTAGCAAAAACAGGGCAAAGCAAACAAAACAGAGATAAGTTTTTCGCTTAGTACTTTTTTTGAGGCAAGTCCAGCTGCTGAGAAAGAAGTAGCACAAGAGCATAGATAAATAGAAAAACTCAGCTTCCAGAGTAAATCCTAGTCCGTATTTACCAGCGATAGAATGGGAGAGTTTATTACTTTGTTGTGTATTCCGGAATGGACACATTGAAAACCATTCGACCTCATCGGGCACTCAACAGCTTCCTAAAGCGCACTCGCTCATTAGTTGTAAGACTAAAGCACTCCTCTATCCATCTATCAAGAGGGCCCTGGAGAGTAAGCCACCCTACTCCACTTACTCCCATTACCTAAGTTCCATTCTTGGATACCTACATACCAACCTGGGGGCCCTTTGGAGATAGGCCTTACGCTGCTAGGCCAGCTGTAGCTATATCTGATCCGTACTTCCTTGTCCGAGTGGAGCTCTTTTTTTTGGGGGTGGACTACACGAGTCTTATGAAAGAGAGCCGAGGACTATATAATAGCAAAGGGTTTCTGCACCTAGATTCATACCACAGGGGAGAAAAGGAAAGTATGTCGATTGAAGAAGGCTATATATGGATTGAAGCAGTCCATTGACTAAGAAAGAGGCATGCCTCAAAAAGTTTAGCAGTGCTGTACAAGAGTTTGGTTTTCAGAGAAGTCATGCAAATCATTCTCTATTTGTCAGGAAGAAAAAGGAGGGGACTACAGTTCTAGTGGTGTATGTTGATGACATTGTCCTTATGGGGGATGATGTCGAGGCAATAAAATAGTGGAAGGCACATTGTTGTAAGGCGTTTGAGATCAAAGATCTGGGAACTCTAAAGTACTTCCTAGGAATAGAAGTTGCCTACTCAAAAAGGGGATCTATCTTTCCCAGAGGAAGTATGCTGTTGATCTTTTGAAGGAGACTTGTTTTTTGGGATTCATAGTACTATTATCAATTAGAATAAGGTTGGCTTTGGTTGAACTAAAAAAATGAAGTATCCAGGCTCTGTTTATAAAAAAACCAATTGGGAATATATCTACGATTACTACGCGTATGAAAAAAGATTCCTCTTTGTTATTTGTCAAGCGAGGGAATCTCAAACTAAATACTTGGTGAAAGATCTGAAATTAATTGAAAAAAGTCCAAAACGCGTCTTTATTGAAAAATCGAAGAAAAAGGCCTTTCGTTAGAAAAAACCTGCTATCAAAAAGAATAGGCAAAAATAAACAGGACTGGAATCTATACATTGATTTTTTTTTCGCAATCTTCTTTGAACCGTATGCATAAAAAGGTGCACGTACGGTTCTTAAGGGATACAATTTGACCCTAATCAACCGACTTTATCGAGAAAGATTACTCTTTTTAGGCCAAGAGGTTAATAGCGAGATCTCGAATCAACTTATTGGTCTTATGGTATATCTCAGTATCGAAGATGATACTAAAGATCTGTATTTGTTTATAAACTCTCCTGGCGGATGGGTAATAGCCGGATTAGCGATTTATGATAATATGCAATTTGTGCGACCAGAGGTCCATACAGTATGCATGGGCTTAGCCGCGTCAATGGGATCCTTTCTCCTAGCTGCAGGAGAACTTACCAAACGTCTAGCATTCCTTCACGCTTGGCGCCAATGAGGTTTTTTTATAAACAGAGAAAAAAGAGAACTATGCCTTCGCCATATGAATATTAAGTAATAATAGCATGGCACTTCGAATTCGATATGAAAAATTTTTGTATTGTTTTTTTTTCAAAAGATTCGATTATGTATCGAAAGAATAGTATGAGATAAAAGGGATTTCAAATTTTCAATTATCTTTAGGAAGTCCAATTCAGCGTCACAAACTTTTTTGTTTTCACACCGAAGGGCTCTTAAACAATATTTTTGTTATAAAAAAGAGCGCGAAAAAAGATTTTTAGGATAAAAAAAACGCTTTCCAGTATGAATGATCAGTACCTGTGAATAGGATAGAATGGAAGAAGGAACTCCGTTCACTATCTAAAAATAAGCAAATTTATCCCTTTATTGTGTATAAAGTTTATGGTTTCCATTGGTGCAAATCTAATCACCTGAATTTAAGATGATAAGCAATTCTCCATTGGTAGCAAATGGTTATCCATTAAGCGGAGGAAATCTTATTTAAATGAAAAAAAACATAAAAATGAAGTTCCCACTCGGTCAATACCTTTCCTAGTTGGACACACTCTAGACTTAAGAATTCGCTGAGTGATCTGGTGTGTAGGCAAAGCCTTCCAGGTTGAATCCCATGTCATCCCTTGGTGAAGGGGAATCGTGGAAAGCCAAGGCTTCTATCTTAGAAGGAGTGATTTGGATATAGATATTCTCTCCTTCATTTGACTAAGTACCTACTCCGGATTAGACCACGCTATAATTTATTTAAACGTATATTTCGAAACTATCTTTGCTAATTCTATGATTTTAGACAAAGAAAAGAATTAAAGATCTATTTTAACCCCATTTCCTTTTCGTCCCTTTTATACATCATTCGTCTATGAAAGGACGGAATAATCCTAGGATACCCTGACCGCGTTAAAGAGACCAGAACTGGTAGAAGGTCGGGGGGCCGAGGAACCCCCCATAGGCAATCTGTAAATATGATGCACACTGCTTTAAATAAAGCGCAGTAAACAACCATCTAGACTTCTTACCTAACTTTAGATCGGCAAAACAAGTACGCTCCAATACGGAGTTCCTTAGTTAGTCCATCAGTGATAATGAGGATAACCTTATTCAAGTATGACCTCATTATCTGAGAGTCTTCCATGATTCTCTGCCACCTAATTGGTGACACCTTAAGTAGGGATGAGAATAACATACGCATGGTTCGATGATTAATTGAGCTTCCTCTTTAGGGACTAGACCTGAGATCCTACCAAAGGCTTCCGCGACACCCTGTGCTACTAGTGCTTACGCACTCCCATCCCAGACCTACAGAAGGTTGAACACCCCTTAGGACTCGCCCACATGATTCATCTCGTGGTGGACCATAGGAAGACACTTTGGAAGTTAACCAAGGACCCCATATAGTAAGGCACACCAATCTTACCAGGTGGAGTGAGGTAAAATCAGAGTACAGAACCTAGCATCCCGTCCCACGACGGTCCTATACTAATAGAATAACCGATGTTCCGCCTCTGGACATCGGACCTATTCATTTTGGCAAAGATTCGCTGCAGTAGGTTACTAGCCTACTCGCCCAGGGGAACCCAAGACCACATATGTCACCGATGAAGAAGCTTATTGACAACATTGGCTCGTGCAACCGCCTCGGAAAGGCCAGATGGAAGAGAAGACACTGCTGGGTTAGACTGCTTTCGGAAAATGATGAGCTTTATTTCCTTCTACGCCTGGCTTCGGACTCGACTAAGACTTCTTTCAATAGCTTACCTAGCTTTGAGTGAAGTGACTTTATTTGATCTTGTCTCCTAGTGGTACCATCTCTACTTACTATTTCTTCTCTCTTTCACTCCTTCAAGGCGCTAAGAAGACTCCTTAAAAGGTTATCCTTTTCCTTCCCTTGCTTTCAGGAAAGATCCGGCGCAGCTTCTTTGTCCACCCCCTTCTTTCTCTTCCTTCCTTCTTAACTACTCCAGTCTCTCTAAGATTCCATGAAATAGCATAAAGCAGAATCAACATCCTAATCAGCTTGAAGACCAAGCCAAGAGCAATCGCAGCTGATTCAACCCTATTCTTTTTCCAAGCTAAAAGCTTGTTGACTCGAGTTCGTCACAAAACCCATCTATGGAACCGAAGCCAAGGCCCAAGTTCAACCTTCATCACTACATCTCCTCCTTATGTCATATCATTTATATATGATTGATACCTTCAGGTTCCTTCTCTCCTTTGTTGGACGTTAGCAAGAAGTGTTTAACGCCGGTTTCTTTCCTGAATAAAAAAAAAACTGACTGCCCTAAGGCTGAGACTTACTAGCCCTTGAAAGAAGTCCAATAGCAGCGAATTCAATAACAATAGCATCTATCCACCGCCACCCAAAGGAAGGTTAAATCCCGTTCGTATCAACATCTTAAGTATGTCATTCCTCAAGGAGCGAGAAAAGGTCTTGGCAGGTGTATTTTCCCTCTTCTTTCCAAAAACGACCTATCTTACTAACCGCTGGACATTATGTTAGCCACATAAGTAAGTAGAGCGTATGCTCGGAAAGAAGAGAAGTAAGTCTTGCTGCTGCTTCCCAATTGACACCTGTTTCTATTTTCCTCATATACATTCAATATATAGATGTACACTTCGAGTAACTTGCCCTTCTTGACCTAACGCGCTTGTCTTACTTATCTAACTTACAAGTGAGCCGAGTGGTGTGTGAGCTGCGCGAAAGTTTGCTTGCTCCTAACAAGTTGCATAGCTCCCCCCTATATAGATGTGATCGTTTGAGTCTCGATCGATGAAGCCTTTCGAAGCACTTTAGAAACGCAAGTTATATGCTTCTTTGCCGAGGATGGTCCAGAATGGGGATCTGCCCCAATCCTTTTCAAGTGGACTAACACATTGGGATCAGAAGAGAAGAGAGAAGCTATTGCGTGTCGGCTTCGGGATCATTCTCCTCCCGACAGCGTAGAATGATTCAACAAATGAAAGAAAGGATCGGTTTTTTCAAGCATTGGTTGCTACATATAAATTGGACTTCCCCGCAGCCTAGCGGCTACCCTCACTCAAGCTTTTTTTTGGGCCGGAGTCAGACCTAGAAAGAGAAGCCCGAACCCGCCTATCGTCTTGGTGGGATCCATAAAAGTTATGTAAAATTGCGATATGATTGAGAGGGCCCCTCTTTGAATGATGAGTGGGATCACATCATGACAGGGAACAAGCTCTTTTCGCCCCACGTATGGCTTCCACTGTGATGTTCGGTCACAAAAGTGATAAGGTAATATTCGACTGAAGCGGATGGGGATCTCTCCCGCCTTCGGGCTTTGAAAAAAGGCTTCGTACTATCCATCATATATAGATGGATTGATTGACTCGCGGCTAGGTGACTTCTCCTCTCCTTCTTGTTCCGTGATGTGCTACTTGACTTTCTTTATTCTTCCTCACCCGGTAAAACGCCATTTTTGAATAAGGCAATTGCCTACGTTCGAGCTAATCTACTCCTTACTTCACTTCTTCGCAACTAAGGAAAATCCCTTAGGGAAAGACTGATTGGGTAGTAATGGCACTCAATAGCTCTAACAGAACGTTGGATTCATTTCCCTAGTCATAGAATAGACGACTAGTTTTTCTTCTAGGCTGGATCTAAACGCCGCCTATCCTTATTTCAATCTCTCGGCCCTCCTATTTATTTACTCTTTTGAGAAGATTTAGCTTTACATTGAAAAGCCCGCGTATTTAATGAGGATTCAATCCAGCCACAGGTTTCCCCATGACTAACTTGTTAGAACGAAAATCTCTCTTACGAGAGACGAAGAAACTAAGCTAAACAAGAAAAATATTATTCCCTTCCTTTAAAGTACATAGCAGTTCCTTAACTAAACGGACATTCATTCTTTACTAAAAAATGAAATTCGAAAATGAAAGGTAAAAAGCTACTCTTTATCCATAAAGAAAATAGTACCGTCTCCGTCTACTTGCAGAAGGCCGCCCTGGCATGGAATAGGAGAACCACCCTTTTAAGCCAAGTTTTACTGAATCTTGAAAAGAAATTTCTTTTCAAAAAGACAGCAGATTCTCAATTGAGAATGACTCTTCTTTAGTAAAAGGCAGGAATTCATCATATAAATATCGAGCGAATCTTTGATTGGGAAATTTCGAAAGAAAAATAAGATAAAAGAGATTGTCGATCAATATTCAGCAAGAGAGGGATAAAGTTCAAATAGATCAATTTATCCATTCTGTCCCAGCTGAAAACCTCCGAATAATAATCTACCATTCCTACCTCTGGTCTCAGGATTTCTCATTATTTAATCTTGTTACCAAAAGCTGCGTACATTATTTTATTCAGCACACTAGCGAAAGAAGTGAAAATTAGGTGGTCTTCCCTTGTCGGTGATATAGTGACATAATAATCAGGGAAGATCTAAACGGAAAAAAAAATGATTTATATCTCAATTGGTCCCTTCCCCCATCTTTAGGGAATAGTTGAAGCTGAAAGGGGGAAAAGTTTGACTTTTTGGCCATCACTTCCGACTACCCGAGCTAATGATAGAGGCAAGAACACCTTCCGACCAGGCCTTACTATAACAAACCTCACAGATCCAACTAAATCTTTTACACCGATGTATTTGACTCTATCGACCAGGTCATCAAAAATACTACTAAATCTTTCCGAAGTGAGAGAAGGAGGGAAGGGGCGCTACAACTAACATAAAAGCCAGCTTAAAAACGTTAGCTAGCTAGGCTAGCGCGCAATGGCTTTCTCTGATAGGGGCTCACTTATTCAAGCTCCGCCCAACCTATACAAACAAGGTGCTGCTCGCTTTCTCTGAGCCACTAGTGGCTTATGTAGTGGTCGGCATTCCTACGTGCTCCTCCTTGCCACCCTACTTAAGAATCCAAAGGTTGCCTTTGGATATTGTCGTGACCGCTTAGACTTGGTTTATTTTGTCAGAAAAGAAAGTAGGTTTCTGAGGTTCATTGATTAGTACACCTCCGGTGCTGGTAAGGTCGGGACCGTGGTCGTCCATCTCCGGTTTGCCGGCCGATAAGATCTCTGAGATTGACCAGCCAGCTGGGTTGGTTTGGCTATTCTTTTCAATAGAAAAGGAGTCAGCTGTCTGCGCGAGTCACCTTATTTCTTATAGGCTCCGCTGGACGACACGGCATTTTCGTTCAAATAAAGGCCGGCCGTACTTGTGATGGTTCCCAAGGATTCAATATGACCACTTAGGTCTACGTTGCCACGATATTGTTCTATGGAAGCGGGCAGGCTTTTTTTTTATAAGCTCGGCCCGGCTTTTTTTTGTGTCGTAGGGGAGGGATTGACCTTTCTAACGCATATTCCGTCGTACCGGCATGGCCCCACTGATTTGTTTTCGATCAGAGCATCAAGCAGCGCAACCCGGTTCTACTTGACTAAGCCCGTGCTCCTCCAAGGAGGGAGTTTGCTTTACCCAACTCCCTTTTTGATAACAAGGCAGAAAGCCCCTACCGGACACTCATTAGTTTTGAATGAAGAGTGCCCTAGCAAGCACTTACTTCTATAAGTATAAAAAAGCGAGACTTTACTAAACAAGCAAGAAAAGCCCTTTCTATCTTATTAGTCAAGCGCTAACGCCCTATCTATACTATAGTAAGGGGCCCTTTCAATAAGGCTCGCGTAGGGGCGCTCACATTTTTTTGGCTTCCCTAAAATCGAAGATTTGGAAGTTGGTAAAGACCCCCCTTGTTTCAGTCAGAATGAGTCCCCGGGACCCCGGGACATTGGCTTCCGCCAACAGTGAACTATTAAGGATCGCATCCCGCGCATATTCTACATTATAGCCTGCAACTGATTCAGCTTCCGCTTCTGGGAGATCAAAGGGAGCTCGATTAGTTTCTGCTAGACAAGAAATAAAGAACATAACCAATACAGGGAACAAGGGAATACCGGACCATATCTGCTTTTGCGCCATGACAATCTCACTCGAATTACGGGGACCTACACATATTAGTACAGTATACCGGGGTCCCCGGCCAGAACCACACGTGCAAGTTTCCCTGCATGTGGCTCGTCCGTGCTTTTCGAGGCGCTGCCTGTGACTCAGCATGGGATAAGGGGGCGGGGCGGAACTGCACACTTTCGTGTTCAGAGCATTGTCCGAGTGAGTAGGCAGCGCCTACCAAGCAAAACTTTCTTGAAGAGGCTGGGATGCTTCTTTTTCGGCGCCCGCCCTTTATTTAGATGTTGAGGCAAGCCCCCCCCAGGAAGGGCATTTGGCGAGGAGCATTGTTTTGAGGGAGGGAAAGCGTGGTTGACAAACTACTTCGAGGAGGCGACTGAAGTGCTTTCATCAAATGATGCATGTGGGCTGAGCCATTCCCCTACCAAGTGGTAGTCCCGCTGCGGCCTCTGACCGTCTGTCCCGTCTCATCTTGATTTGGCTATACTTGAATGTAGCCAGCCATGGTAGCTTCACATGAGAGCCTTTTTTCTAAAAAAAAGAAAGGCTAAAAACTCATCAGTAAGCTCGGCCGCTTTCCTATTTAGCTTTTTCGCATATTCATAGAATGAATCTAATAGAGTAGGTCGTCCCGCATCCTGCCTTTCTTCGCTTCCGCGCACGAACCAATAGAAAGGATTTCAGCGCCCCTCTCTAGATAAGAAGCAGAACGCGCCATCACCTACAGCCCTTTCCTCTGCCGGGGACTTCCACGAAATGAAAACGGGCGGCATCGTCGTATGCTCCACTTTTGTTGCCCTGGTTTATATCCCGGAGTACTCCTATGGCCGATCTGTCACCCAACCTACTTAAACAACCTAAAAGCTTGACCCCGTCCCGTTTGGAGAATGACCCCTTATGGCACGGTTTAGTCAGTTATTCTAGCAGTTCAGATAAGATTCGGACCACCACTTCTCTAAAAGCATGGTTCTTGCCTCACTCCCCCCTTTCCTTTGAGCTCGTCCATTCGTTGGGTGATCCCTTGCTCTCGCGTTCGAGTGTTTGCTCGTCGTTTAGGCTCGTGAGTGAGATTTCTGCTCATTGCAGTCACTTCCGGGGTTTTTCGCACCTGGATAGTACCAGGACCCTTGTGCCCCGGCCCTTGAGCCGATAAAGCTGCCCCACCTATTACATTACCCAAAACGAAAAATGAGCCTTGCGACGAGACGCGGACATTCCCCATGCTGCGGTTCCCTCCGGTCCGTTCCCGGGTTGGGTTAGGGGAACAGCCGAGCGATTGCCTTCGCGGATCCAAACGTGCTCACAAGGCGCACAATAAGAATAAGACCAATAGAGACTTCATAAGGGACCATTTGAGCTGCAGATCGTAATGCTCCTAGAGAGGCATATTTCGAATATAGAGGAGTCAAAGTTACCAACAATCAAGTAGTTTATCCTTCTATGAACCGTAGGAGCACGTTCTCTGTCACCCCCCACCGCGCTTACGGCTCTCTACCCCAACTTGCTCTGGCCCCGGGTCCTTCCTTTCTATTCCTCGTTAAGTGGTGAAATACCAAAAAAACGAAAAAAAGTTTCAGTGAACTATTGAAGCTATCAGTGTGATTGATCAGACAAGTACCAAGGGCTTTCGGTAGACTTCTTTCATTTCCGAATTTGCTTGCGACAAGTCCTAGCATTAGTATGAGTTCGTTGACCGCGTAAGGGCGATCCATCTTGATGACGAATTCCACGATAACAAGAAATAGAAATTAATCGTTTGATGTCTGCTCGTTCTCCCCTCTTTAATTCCCAATGAACAACATGATCTTGCCCTATCATTTGTTCAATTTGGTCGATCTGATACTTAGTTAATTCTTTTATCTTTATGTTCCCACTGATACCTAATCGATAACGAACCTGAATGGCTTTTTTAAGTCCAATTCCATAAATTTGTGTTGATGCAATTCTGACTTGTTTATCGGCAACTAATCTAGCTCCTGAAATATATAACATTCTTGATACTTCCTTTTACTAGTTTTTCTTCTAGGCTGGAATCATAACATAAATGGGTTGTCTCCTCTCTGAGGATCGTTGTCCTTGCAGTAGTAGAACCTGGTGAACCCGTACTACTTGACTTGCCAAGCAGTTCTTCTCTTACGATATTTCGAGTTTGATCGCGAGGCTCTATCTTTTTCTTTTAAGCCGGCAGTCTAGCGATCAGGAAAAAAAATAGATCCTATATACGTTATTTCTGGACCAACCCTTTTCCTATACTGAAAGTGTGTATTATCCATTTCCCAATTCTTTCCGGGTTCTTGCTTTAGCAATTCACTACGGAAGTTGATAACAAACCTACTCAGATAGCTGGAAACTTAGGTAGGACAGCTCACAACGGGAGGGACGCTCCTCTCATACATAAGAGGGTCACCTCACTACAGCCAATAACTACAGGAATGGTTCGCTCATACTATGTTATATGTGAGACTGAGACTCTGACTCTCCACTGCTTCACTTCAGTTGCAAAAACCCTGGTTGATGAACTACAACAATTACATTGAACCTATAGGCTGGCTCAGTATTCAATCCAATCTATTTACTATCATTCCTTTTTAGGAATCTGCCCAAGGAAAGACAATCCCAATGAAGAGAATCCCGTGTGACTCCCAATCCTGTGTTGTTCACGTTCGATGCCCGATGCGTAGAATAACTTCGCTTGCAGGCAAGACTCCATACTACGCAATTCCCATTGAGTCAAGTATTCGTTTGGGGGTGTGAAGTGCTCATAGTATATGAGATCACTGCGGAAGGCTATCCATTAATTAATGGAGTGAAAAATATCGTTACAAAAACCCGTACTCTAAATATAGGCCTCGCAGAAGTAGAAGTGTACCGAACGAAAGGGAAAGGAATTACCGCATCTATTTGAGGTGAAAAGCCTAGCTAACCCCCTTCCAGATCCGGTCCGCGGACACATATCTTCAGAGAGAATGCCGGCTGCATGGGCTTATAGAATACAGGATACGACCGGGGCTAGAACGCGCGAATGGGCCAGGGGCAGTCATAGAGACCACTTTCTTGAAGATTCTTGAAGAGTCCAGTTGAAGGTCTCGCGGTCCGGTATCGGAGGTGATTTCACTCCTTTCTGCATTGGCAGCGGCTCAGACTATTTATAGAGAATGAGGTCTCTCGAGCCGGATTCTTGCCTTGATCGGAAAAGTATGAAACTCGTATGAAATAGCTCGCTATCAAGGTGCATGGAACACAGGATAAAAAGGGTAAAAACCGGGAAGAAGATAGGTAAGCCCTCCTTTGTCTCGAAAAAGGTTTTAGTTTAGGCTGGTTATTCTTTCATTGTCCGCTTTTGCTAAAGGAAAAGAGAAAGAGAGGGATCGGGTGCTCCATGCCGGATGAAAGAACTTCTGTTCTTCTTCGGTGCGTGCTTTCACTGACACTGAATTCCAGGGCGTCAAAGACAGCTTATTATTCTCATTTCCCTCCCCGTATACAGAAGGCCAGACCTTAATGATTCGACGGTGCGAGAAAGAGCAAGCAATTCCCTCTTGAGTAGCGAAAGCCATTCCAAGGGCTTGGCGGAAGAACGTGGGAGAAGCTTTGGCAGTGCACCGAAAAAACCTAATTCAGCTCTACGTAAGATAGCCAAGCTCACTCGTGCCTGAACTTTTATCTATGAGTCAGAGGCAAAGCGACTTTGTCGAGTTTCATCATCAAGAGAAGACCGGACCGGGAAAGGGAGGCTTCTACTATTGTGTCTGGACGTCCTATTCCCTTTCTCGCATAGTTTTCTCATTGCTTAGTGAAGTGAAGGATCGAGGGGGATGGTGTTTGAAATCCACCCACGGGGGAGCCCTTTTTTTTGAAGGTAGGGAAAGCTCGTGCTGTTTAGCCCAACTAACATCCCGGAGAAGCCATTACAGGAGGGAAGACCTCCTTTCCAACAGAGTAAAGCGAAGCTAACCTCCTTTGCATGCATGTGACGGACCAGAAAACTGAACGTCTAACCATTCCATCCTAGGCTCTCCCGCGCCAGCACAGCGGCTATAAAGCTAGAGGAGGTATGAATAGTGGCTAGAGAAGAGATAGACTGAAATCCCCACTTTCTAAATCTCCATTTTTGAAATGTCACATTTCCCTTCCTTACCGGCCCGCACTAGGAGACCATTTGCATCAAGCTTTCGAGGGGCTCATTCAAGACTTACTCGAACTATTACTCAACAGGTAAGGGTAAGCCTTCTTCTATTACTTGCTACAGGCTTAACTTAGTCATCAGGATATCTCGCTCGTTAAGATAACTTTGGAGAAATTAGAACCTAGTCAACAATTAGAAAGGTCCTCCACCGTGAAACTATCATAGGGTTCCACCCTAAAGGAAAGGAAAACCCGGTCAGTTGCTGCTTTTACTGAGAAGCCTTGTGACATCTGCCCTTCCTTCATGGTCGCCGCCAATTTTTTTAAGATAATATCCTAAATTGCCTATTTCAACAAAAAGACCGGCCCAGGATGAGGAGCACAAGCGTAATAAGAAGTCAAAGCAAGACCGTACACGCTGACTCTATTGGTTGCTATTCCTTCCGCCCCCTCCCCATGACTCTGAGTTGTAGGAAAGCTTGAGAGCTTCGACGCTAGTAAAAGCAGCCTTTCCTTGCTTTCTTCCGTTTGACCGGAGTGTGAATGTCACTCCCTTGCATCAACAGGAAAGTGCTAAGACCGGTAATGCCCCATTATTCTATCAAAGAGCCTAGCAACAACCTATGCGGATAAGGCGAAAACAGCTTCCTTCTCATCTGAGCTTTCTGCTTTCTAATTAGTGTTCCGGAAGTGGGTTGTCGATTCAGGTTCCATCGACTATGAAGAATCAAATAGGTGTTAGCCAACAACCTACTAGGTCAGTTGAGAACAAGGTGACAAACTATACTGATAACTGACTGAGAATTATATATATATAATAATATATAGATATAAAGGAGAGTTCTGTCTTTCTTTCTAAAAGTTTATTAGTTTTTCGAATCACCTTTGCCCAGGAGCTCATAGAGCCGGACTCCATTTGCTAAGTTCCTCTCGCCTTGGGATAAATTCCTTCGGTCGAGCCTTTTCCGGACTAGAGGAAATAGGATATCTGCTCTCTAGCTTAGCTAGTTATACCGGCCATTCATGACTCTGAGAAGTTCATGATGATAGGCTTGGACTACCAAAAGCGGAAGTCAAATTCCCTTGGCATAGCCAACCAAGCAAGACAGGTCTCAGTTATTCAATAATTTATTCGCGAAAGCCTGGAGTCACTGGTACCAAACCGAACGGCATCAGTATAAATCATTCAGGCTGCTACGTTTCTATCGATATCGGCATTCCCTCCTCATCCTTACAGTCGAGCCACTTCGTGCCCTTTAGTCGTTCTAACTAAAACTCGTGCATTCAACGATTAGGGCATAACATTTGTTGTCAGGGCGGTCCGCTCAGGAAGTCATTAATCAATTAAGCTTGCCTTTACCCGACCTTTTGCACCCCCCTCGGTGAATGATGATAAAGGGTCGGATATGATGCTCGCATTGGAAGCTCAGAAAGACTACCTGATGAGTATCCGTTTACTTTCAATGTTCTATATGTCTACTCCTTGAATATGAGGCAATGCCAATTATTTAAATGCCATCAGATGAGGGAAACTCTGTAGATCATGTAATTGCTGCGTCTGCTATTATAACTCATCTACTTATTCTCCTTTCAAGAGGAGGGCTTTCTTATAGTTTTGCGTCAAGCCTTGGCAAATTATCCATGTATGGTAAAGGTCAAGGGACTGCCTCCTGGAAGCGCTTTCTTCAAATAAATAAATGAGAGTGCCACCAATGTATGTAAAGTCAAGTACATTTGATACCGATTGAAAGAGGTTTACACGATTCCTGTGTACTCTTCCCATGAAAGCACAACAACAAGGGGAATAGCTCCTACTTTATTTAGAGCTCTCGTACTTAGTGACGAGTTCGAGCCTTAGAAGCATGCGAAGGTATAGATCTGGAAGAAGTCTTGTATTAGTCCTTTAGAGTCCCTATTCTTTAATAGGCGCTTTCCGGTAGCTGGGCGTTAAGCTTTTCTTTTTACGATTACCATTCTTGTATTAAAAATCTCCGCCTCCCTATTCCTTTATCAAAGTCTAGTACTTATGGCGCAAGTCAGTCTCTTCAAGCGACACATCATCATTGACTATAGCAGAAGACTACCATAAAAAAAAATGAAGCCACATAGCAGCAAGCATTCCATTCCAAGAAAGTAGGCTGTTACCGCCCCGTGGGTCCTTATATCGGCCTATCCCTCAGTCCGGTATGCCGGTGCACTTGTTTTTGGTCTAGCCCTGTCTTGATGTATTGTATTCCTTCTCTCCTCGTTCTGTCTGGCCAGTGGTCCAATCAGTTCTTGTCGTATATCCATGGGCTGGTTTCCTTTTTTAGGACCATTGTCCGTAGCCTTTCTTTGTGACTTGAGGATGTCTCTTCATTCGGTAACCAATCCGTCTAGTCTTTGTTGTCGTCTAGTGGTCCATCGTAGGTTAAGTGCGAAATGGAGTAGGAGAAGGTTCCATCCTCTCTTTCCGGTTTGCTATGCTAGCCTTACAAGTCAAAGTATTCCAGTGGACCTACGCTTTCCATTAGCAGAAAAAGCTGTACAAGTGGTATCAGTCTTCGATGTAGTACAATCCGTTGTTTTCGTATAGCCAGGGACCGGTCTTTGAATTGCTTGATCCTTTGTAATTTATCCCTCCTTCTACTTGATTTATTCAATAGTAGACGAGGATGGCATCGAATTATGTTGGAGGAAGGGAAAAAGCCCTGTTAGCAGGAAGAATTAGACAAATCAAAAAAGTTTGCGAGGAATCCACTGTTTTCGCACCTTAATCAATAAATAGGTAAGGGTAATGTGATGATAGATATGACATTACCTATTATATACATCTAAGGGTAGGCAACGAAACAAACAGGCTTTTATTCCACTACTAGAGAGTATTTCCTATAACCAACCTAATTCCTGTAACCAAACAGACTACTTTAACAAGTACCTTTTATAGTACCAGCACGGGGAGAACCTTTACCTCAAACTAGTTCCTATTCCCTGTGGCTACCCTAATATCCCGTTACTGTACGGGAGCGGAAGCGAGAAAAGAAAAGCAGGTTTTTTTCATCTGCTAGTATTGTGGTTTGGAATCGATTCTTTATCAAAAGCCCACCCTTTCTTTGAACCTTGTCAATGATCGAACTTAAAGATATGAACTGAGTGCCATTTGATGAGTAACTGAGAACAAAGGAGAGGGATATGGAAAGAATGAAGTAATGAAAGAGGAAGTCATTGCTAGTAGTAACGACTTGTCACGATCCATTGGTTCATATAGAATCCATGTTCTAGGTGTATCAAAAAACATTCTTTTCGCTAAGCGTATATAATAAAATAGAGTGAAAGGGTCCACCCCGAAAGCAAGGGGATACTAACTAACAGCTGAGTCCTCTCCGAACCGCAGGAGATAGTTGCCCATCATACGGCTCACCAACTTCACTTGCCTCTATGGGAGGCGCGCTCCGGGCAGGTTCGGATCACTTACAATACATGGCTCTACGAAGGTGGGTTAGGAAAGTTTTCAATATGATTCTTTTCCTCTATTTTTTCGATGAGAAATGCGAGTCTGTTTTGTCCACTTTCTCCATCCCCCTCTATCAAAATGATCAAAAAGGAATTTATTCTTCTTATTCCCGTGTTTGATCTCTTCCATCTCTGCCTCGCTCGTTGTCACCTATGTAGGGTTTGGAACCCTGTAGAGAATGAAGAGGGGCCAAGGATCTTCCTCTCAACAGTGCTTTTCGAGGCTCCAATCTCCTCAATTAAGTAGGGCCCCGTTGGGCATGGGGATAAAGAGTAAGGATTGAAGCCCCCTTAGCTCTGCCAGACACTGGACAGGGGTTAGCTTTGGAAATGTGTAGAGCCAAGTGTAGTGTGGTGTAGTAGTAGGCACTTCTAGGCCCCTTCCAGGCTACTGGATTACTCCAGTGCTTCGGGTACTACGGACCCTCTGCCATCCATTGCAGCGGAGCCGTTTCATGAACAGGGGGGCTAAGCACAGTTTTTTGAATCAAACGTTGAATGAAATCGATTCTTTTTTAGATATCAAAATCGAAATCGGATAGGATAAATGGATGGATCTATCTTTCTATTCATATATATTACTAAAAAAAATGGATTTGATTTATATTTATTAAGTTGCAAGAATCCCCAAATCCTTTATTTGGCGAGGAAAGACTGCACTGCTTTGGGCCCAGTAAGCGAAGGGAATGAGCTCGGCTGCTTCTCCTCCACACTTCTTTTTCTCCGTGCCCGTTCCGCATGCGCTTCGCGCGCAATTGGCGCTTTGCTCTCCTCTTATTCTTCATTGGACGGTTCGGATGGACTTCGCCGTTCTTTCCCAACTAAAATCGAAAAGGTAGGTTATAAACCTCGAGATGTCGATTCGTTTTCCGCCCCCAATGAGATGGGGAATTTGTAACCCCCTATTTAGACTTTCGGGCCCTTCATCTTTCTGAATCGAGACCCGGCCCGGCTCGCGTCGTTCCAACAACCGGCGGGGAGCACCTCAGTATACGATCGCACGCAGTAACTGGGAGTCCTATTACACTGAAGGCCAACTTCAATTCACCAAACCAAGGTTCATCTCGTGTAGTGATTGTGGACTCGTACAAGGATATTGAGTAGACGGTTGATGTATCAGACTCGACCCTATCTTTCGTAGCATGCATTCCCATCCGTGTCACAACTGATTCGGTAAGCTACGTGTCCGGTGCACGGAGAACTGCCTTCGGTCCCCCAAACTGACTTACTCGTGGCAACCTTCCGGCCGCCCAACGACCTATAACGCTAGTCACTACTCCCACTGGGGCTAGGAAGTAAGCCCCACAACCCAAAGCGGCGAAAAACAAATAGAATTTGCTACAAAAGCCGGCTAACGGGGGTATTCCTGCGTATGAGAACATAGTAATGGAGAAGGTAATAGCCAAAATAGGATTCGTTTTGGCTAGAGCGCCCAAATCCGCTATATATTTGACACGGGTTTGCCGTAATGCTGAAACTATGGCGAATGCATCTATCGTCATTGATGCATAAATAAAGATACCAATTAGTAGTGATTGAATTCCTTCTATGGTTCCACATGAGAAACCAGTACGAATATAACCTACATGTCCAATTGAACTATGAGCTAGAAGTCTTTTGACTTTCGTTTGGGCCATGGCGGCCAGTGCTCCTAAGATCATAGAAGCAATGCTGCAGAAAAAGAAGATTTGTTGCAATGTAGCTCCATAAGAACCATAAATAGAAACACGTGAAATATTAGCAGAAATAGATATTTTAGGTGCAATAGAAAGGAATGCTGTAACCGGGGTGGGTGAACCCTCATAGATATCAGGTGCCCACATATATAGAGTCAAAAGAGATATTGAGTCCGAAGGGGAGGGGGGGTTTCTTCGGGGCTCGAGAGATGGAATAGATAGGGCCCCGTTTCGAATTCGCCGCTGGGGAATTCACACGAAAGGGAACGAGGAATTCTCAACGAAAAAAAAGTGCTCTCTGAACCGAACGTGAAAGTCGTTTTCCATCAGACGGCTGTTCCCGTAACTCTACTCTCGACTTGGATTATATATCCAAAAAGGTCCGCTATCGGCCATTCCACACGCTGCCTAGCAGAGGCGTGGTTATCTGAAGTGGATTCTCTATTTTTTTTTGTAGTAGATGCCGAACCTGCTGTGCCCCATTGACTAATAAGGGGGCGGGCGCAGCAGCTACATGGACCCCTTCCTTTCTGTTGTTGCCAGCGCTTTCCCGGACCGAGCCGGAATCTTGTAAAGGGCAGGCAAAGCCCGAAGGCTGCTATCCCAATAGTCCAAGGGATGAAAAAAAGAGGGCGCTTTCCTGTGTTGCACTGAAACCTAAGGACCTAAGATAAGAGCATCTTCTCTTAGTCTCTTAGGTTTCTTCCTCCCACGCCCGCACCCCGGCCCCCGTTCGCTATAGGGGAAGATTAGCAAAGCGGGAAAAGACAGAGGGAGGGGGAGCAGCATCTTATTCTCTTCGCGAGAACTTCCGGATCGGAGAAGCATTCGGAACGGGCTCCGCGTTCATTTCGTTGGCAGAAACGATCCAATCTATAAACACGGAAACTAAGTTCGTTCCCTTTCGTCAAGTAGGTAAAGTAGGCATACGAACCACTTTGCCTTAGACTCTATTGGAACAAAGCTAAGAAAGAGGCGGAATGGAGAAAGGAAAGGGACAAGGGCGGTCTTGCTTGGCGCGAAGGCTGCTGGTTCGGGGGTAGAGTACAGTACTAAAGGTCCTCGGACTTCCAGGCGGTTTTTCTTTTTGGCTGCAGTTCACCGTTGGATCTCGCCAATACAGCCCCCTATAGTTTTCGTTACCGAGATATCTTTTTTTTTCATTGTTCCCAGGGATTGTTTGGGTAATCTGCTCCCATGCTGCAAACAGTCAAATCTGAACTAAACCTTGTCGCTCTTCTTTCCTTGCAAGCAGGAAGCACACCAGCTGCGTGCGTTGCGTGATTCTACTGTGTTTTTTGCACTTGACTGGGTGGACAGTTGACCGGAAGAGAACTTCGATTCGCCCGGCCAGCAGGCGGGCGGCGTGCTTATCTTGTGTGACAAGACTACAGAGTGAGTGGCTCTTCTAGGCGGGCTGCTGTGTGACAAGACTACAGAGAAAGCGGCGCTTTCGTGTAACATGCTATGGTCTCAACGCCCTTACGAGGTAGTGATGAGTTTCACGCGCTCTAAGCCCGCTAAGGCTAGGAAGATTGGCCGCAATCTGAGCGGTACCACCCACCCTACCCTACCACCTATAGGCGGCCGTCCGTCCTACAGCCGCCCGAAAAGGAACTGCAGTGATCTTGAATAGGAATCCTACAGCGATAAATAGAATCCCCATAAAAAGACCACTAGATCGAGCACCAGTTATTTCGTATCCGGTCAAAATCTTGGCTAATTGATCGAAGTGGGTAGCTCCAGTAGACCCATAGATCATGGAACAAATAGGGTGGGTAGGTCCAAGCACCACACTACACGTATAGACGGGAACCCCCCTCGTTACCGTACGTGCGATTCTCACCGCATACGGCTCGCACAAAGACTCCTAAATCTATCCCGAGCCTTTTCTTCCACCTCTCCTCTCTCCAATCCTCGATCAAACTTGCGTTCCCCAGGCGCTATGAAATGGGGGTTCTTTCTTTCGCCTATCGTATGTTAGTTAGAGAGGTTGGCGAACTACTACGATCTATACATTCCCCATCTATATCCAATCCCAACGAGAATAGAAGCCAGTCGCTTCCGGCTTGTCTTGTAGTCGTAGTCTTTTAGCTTATGTAGTCGTCGGCCTTCCTACACGCATGCGTCCGCCAGAATGCCTCCTTGGTTCGGGACGAAGCCAAGCCAATACATACGATAGAATTTCACTTCACTTCACGGCACGGCAAAAAAAATCAAGAGCTTCACTCGGTTGGCCTTCCTACGCTGACGAATGCCTCTTTTCTCTTCTCTGAAGTCTACAGAAGTGGGAGAGGCAGGATTCGAACCTACGTAGAAAAACTTCAACAGATTTACAGTCTGTCGCTTTTGACCACTCGGCCACTCTCCCCATCCCCGGCCGAGGCCCACCTCATTAGGATTCTATTCTCATCAATATCCTTGTGAATTACCAAGAACTTCGTTGCCACTAGTGGAGACTAATTCCTTCTGGCTAATGAAGATAGTACTCCAGTCTTCCCAGTGAATCCTTCTTATCCCTAAGAATTGAATGAACCAAGTTCACCTATACGAGAGTGAGGAAGAAAAACCAACAATCAACTTCCCACTTTTTATGTGCCACGATTATGCTAGTTTAGAAACTAAGGAGAAGGGCAGGGGTCCCTAGGTCAGAGTCAGAAAAGCGATCAAAAATCTCCCCAAGTAGGATTCGAACCTACGACCAATCGGTTAACAGCCGACCGCTCTACCACTAAGCTACTGAGGAATAACGGACTTAAGGAAGCCGACTCTCGTTCCAACCTATGACAAAAAAAAAGGAGTTCGTCACTTTTTTTCACATACACCGACCGGGATAAAAGGTTACGATAGCAAGCCCATCCCCGGCCCGAGAGCCTCCAGGACAAGGAGGCGGCGATCAACCATCCACTCTCGAGATTCATATTGATCAATTGATCTCCGCGTCCTGCTAGTTCGCTAAGTAGACTCACTCTACCGAGGGGCAACAAAGGCTGGAACTCTTCCTGCCAAAAACAAGGGACCTACTTCTCATCCTAGGAGTTAGCCGGTATAAAAGAGTCCACTCTCTCTCCGAGTTTATACTACTAAGTAGCACTTCTGCTATTCAATCTCCGAATCGCTTCCTGGTATCAGTCAATCAAGATTCGCCATCAAGAGAGGGAAGAGCCTTTACTACACTTTAGGTTAGGCCGGTCTCATCATTCACGCAATTCCCCCGTCCATCGATTGATCACGCGAGTACGCATCCAGTCAGCGCATAGCGAATGAAAAAAGCGTTCATCCAGGATTCTCTTCCTCATCTATCAATTGATCCCTATTCATTCGGTCAAAGTCTCCACGGCCCTTTCACGCCCCTCTACTAAGAGATGCACCATGTTGATAGGAATCGGCACTTCTTGTACACATCCTCGAGGGCAGCATTCATGGCAATCATCACTAGTTTCTCCCGAGGAGGGCATAGTATGGCTTTTTTATTGGTGTTGTTTAATAGATGTCGAGTGCCGCTTTTCCCCCTCCAAGAATCTCCATTTTCTAAGTGGGCGCGAGCACTTCTGATTGGTTTCATTCATCCCCAACCCTAATGAATGGACTATGAAGGGGTCAGTAAAGCGGTTCGGGTTTTCGGTCGGTTCCCGGTAGGTAGGGTGGTCAACTTAGAGGGCGCCTGCCTCTTCTTCAGACGTGTCCTCGACAACCTGGCAGTTCTTCGGTCTCCGCTTTTGGGGGCGGGAGTGCGGGTTTCCTTTTCCTCAACCAATTCGGTTTTGTTAGCCTTGGTCTAACATTTTTTTATGAACTGGCTGGACAAAGATGGATTGAAGGTCAGATAGATTGGAGTGAAAGTGGCACAGGACCTTCGATCGACCATAGGGCGTACTCTAACCTTACTGAATTCATTCTATTGAAGCGTAACGTAAAAAGCTCCTTCGCATGTTGCATTTCTTTGGTTTTTTTTTAAGTTATAGAATGTTGTCTGTGGATTTCTAACAAAGGAAAGCCCCTTACTATGCCATTTGATTGATTAAAGTTCTGTGCTGCTCACCACTCCTTGAGGCCAAGGACGGGGTCGAACCGTCATTCCAGGATTTGCAGTCCGATACATTTCCATTATGTTACCTAGCCAAATCCCTACTACCTCATGTATGTGCCAAAGTAAAACGGTTCTTCTTCCTTCTCCGTTCCCTCTTTTTCTATATATGTATATGTGGCGGCGACAGAGAAGAGGGTTCCAAAAACCTTTGCCTTGCTTCCTTATTCTGATTTCAAGTAGCAAGCCACTCTACTACTGGTACAGAGGCCAGATAGAAGGTTGCTCATCCAGCCCAGCGGGCGGATCCATTGTTTATGCGGCAGTGCAATGCAGCTGAAAAAGGTAAGCCCTATATATGTTATTAGTAAGGTATAGGTTGGGGAAAACTTCAAAACTAGGGTTCCAAAAAGCTTACCTTATTAGATAGAAAAGTTTTAGAAAGGGTCACCCGCACCCCTACTATACCCCTAAACTACAAGCTAGCGCGCAACGGCGGAAAAGCCGTTGTTGCTTGCTGCTTGCAGGCTCGAAAATCTCTCTTTCGCTTTTCCTCCCTCAACTCAATTCTGATTGATTTTTTCCTTCGCGCAAGCGCTTGGTTCGCACCTTGTTGTGTTGCATTTTGTGATCCTACGCTTCAGTCTGCCTTTTTCGGATAGCCGGGACCTGACGTTGATTTCCGATTTCAATTGTTTATGTCAGCTCCAGGTTTTTTGGGCGGCCATCTGGTTAGTTCAGCTATCACTGCTGGAAGCCCCTGCGGTTGTTCGGCTGCGTACTCCCCGTCTGCCTATCTCACACTCCCAAAACATATTTCGATTTCATATTTAATTTTACCCTTCCTGCATCTTTCTTTCTATCCATAGGTCGGCTTCGTGCAGATAGATCTTTGCCGGGGGAGATTGGTGCTCCTTGAGGTATGCCTTTCCGGTGGGTTTTTCTTTATCTGTCTTTTCCATCCAGTGACCGCACTGCGTCAGAAAATCTTCGTCTTCGATCTCTCTTCGCAACGCAATAAAGAAGTCTAACAGTTTCTCTCGACATCTGCCTTTTCATTTGTTGACATCGATCTCATATATATAAGCAAAGCAGCTTCACTATATAAGCATATGCCCGTCCATTCCTTTCAAGCTTGATCCTGCCCTTAGACTCGTTACCTTGTTCGACTGAACTCGTTGGCTCCGTGCTCTATTCGGTCGGAACCCTGTTCGAGAACCTTCTCTCATTGATTCCCTTCACCAAGTCATCGCTAGCAATCTGCTCTTATCCCTTGGTGTCAAAGGGCGAGTTTCTTTCTTGTCTTGCCCAAAAACTTTCTTTATTCTCATTGGAGAAAGACTCTCCCGCGGCAAGGTTTTACACATAGGGCCAGCTGCTTTTTTTATCTCGCTTGCCATTAGTCCGTCTAGCGCCTTTCAGTTGGGGTCCGCCCCGGGAGTTAGACTGGGTCATTTTTATAGTATCGAAGGCAGTCAACGTTTCAGCCATTCTTCTCCTATTAGACTTGTCAATTTTGCTCTTTTTCCTTCTCTCTTCCAGTTCTCTCCCTATACTTTATTTGACAGGGGCGGAGCACTCTATCAATAACAAGAAATAAAGTAGTAATTCAGTTTCAAATGGTTTGAGCTTGGAAGCAACCTGCTATCTATCAATAGGCGAGAACAGACTGCTTCGCCTATCTATTCTATTATGGCCGGGATGAAGACATCAGAGGAAGACCATCATCTCTATCCGGGTACGATCATAGCTTCATTCATTCGTTGAACCTTGGGGATAACCATTAGCATTGAGGTCAATGACCACACCACCTCTATCATACATACGACATTACACGAAGCGAGAGTGCATGGTCAACACACACACACCTAAAGCGCCTACGTTCCGCTTGCAGCCACAACCTAACTTGCACGAGATTCTACAACCGAAGCTACTGGTAGTCCCGAGGGGGCGGCATCATAGTTAGCAGTACTGAACGAGCGAGTCATCGGTCCGGGGAAAGAAAAGGACCGCCTTTGCTTATCTTACTCTGACTAGTCGCTCTATCGATTGGTACCAGCCGGGGAACTCCCTCTTTGCGAGCTACTTACTTGATAACCTCTACCGACAGATGCGCGAATTGCACTGGTCATTGCGCGAAATGTCCTCTAAGCCAGTCAGTCAATGGAGGGAGCGGGTCGCTAGGTATTTCCTTTCTTCTGGCCGTCGGTGTGATCAATGCCATTGAGCTTCGGTACTCTAAAATAGTAGTAGGAGTTCGCTTCTGAGTGAGCTTCCTTCCTTATGCTCTGGCCTGACCTTCACGAACTGCTTTCTTTCAGCTACCAACTTCAAAGCTTGATCTCATCTCTCTTCTTTTGCTTCTTTTGAAAGTCAAATACTCTACTTGTTGGCATGGAAGGAGTTCATCTTAAATTGCCAGTACAGTGATTGGAGGTCTTCCTCACCTGTTCGAGTTATATAGACCCATCCGATCGAGAGAAGAGCCTTGAGGCGAAGAACCGCTTTAAGCCTATAGGTTCCCTTACGTTCAGTACAGACAGAGTTCAAACAGAAATCTCTCACTCAGCAGGTGCCAATGCGCTGACGTAAGGACAGTAAGACTTAGGACATAGGGTACCAGGCTGCTAACCTTCGCTTCAGTCGGTAGAATAAGGGAATTTCTCTCACAAAGGTCGATAGTAGCTCAAAGGACGGAAGTAAATACTGGACTTCTCGCTCACCCGAAGGTCAAAAGCAGATGAAGCAGGGAAGAAGCCCCATTCGTTGAATATCTACCTCCCATTTTCGATTTACTTGTTTGATAAAGGCGAAACAAAGCACTACTAGTACCAAACCTGCAGGCCATTATTAATGTCATACACGCATGCGGGCCTGCGAGGGAAGGATCGGATGAGTGGAAATTGCCATTGCCCTATGATCTTCGTCTGGTGCACTTCAACGGATTACGGAAATCGGAGAAGAAGCTG